AATCTAGAAATAGACTTTTTTGTGGTTGTCGAAGATGTTTTTTTGTTCATTTTGATTATTATTTTCATTTTATAATTATTATTTAAAATTGTTTCATATATTTCATATTTCAAATATATATAGAATATTCTGGAATAGAAACAAAAAATCGAAATATTCTAGAAAATATTCTAGAAAATATTTTATGCATAAAAAAATCTCTATTGGATTAGTTTACTCAATCCACGAGTTGCTCAAAAATCTGGTAATTTTGAATTACCGGATGGGTAGATGTCACAGGTGATGAATTTTTTTGTTATCTATATCACCATATTTTTGTTCATCTGTAATGATTTATTGATAAATAAAAAAAAATTTTCAATTGTATCTTTTAAGTGGTATTTTTGTTTATTCTCCTATTTTTTTTTATTTATTTTACTCTAAAAAATGGAAACTTAGGGAAGTGCTTTGGAAACATATGTATAAAAAGAACTTATTTCATTTAGCTTCTTTATGCCCACAATAACTAGTTATTTCGGTTTTCTACTAGTGGCTTTAACTATAACCTCAGCTCTTTTTATCGGTCTAAGTAAGATACGACTTATTTAATGTAAAAATATCAATTCAATTGATAATTTTTTTCTATTTTAGATATTACATAGTTGCTTATCATGTCAATTTCATTTCCAATTCTTGATCTTTGCAATTTAAGGTCAATACATATTTCTATTGAAAGATATATATTATCTCCCCCTTTTCCTTTCAAACAAAAAAGAATGATTGAAGTTTTTCTATTTGGAATTGTGTTAGGACTAATTCCTATTACTTTGTCTGGATTATTCGTAACTGCATATTTACAATACCGACGTGGTGATCAATTAAACCTTTGATTAATTTACATTTCTTTTGTTTTTTTGTTTATTGACTTGACTCAACTCCTATTTCTTTGGATTAACCCTAATCCACAGGAGTTCAAATTCCGATTTTATACTGCTGTTCAATAATTTCTATTGTGATTCTCGATCTAACAAGAATCAAGAATAGAATCACGCTCTGTAGGATTTGAACCTACGACATCGGGTTTTGGAGACCCGCGTTCTACCGAACTGAACTAAGAGCGCTTTTCATTAAAAAAACAAATTCAATTTTCATTTGATGTGACCTCAATACATCTTGCACGCATATACTATATCAATATATATATTGATATAGTATGTATCTCCAATTTGAATCAGTCTTGATCCCCTTTTACTGCTCATATGATAAGGACTAGTTAGGGATAGGGATGACAGGATTTGAACCTGTGACATTTTGTACCCAAAACAAACACGCTACCAAGCTGCGCTACATCCCTTTTCTTTTGAATGGGTTTCAAGTGTCATTGTAAAGAATCTTTTTTTTGTTTTCCACCTTTTTTTCTTATTCTATATTATCTATATTCTAATATATAATATATATTTATATATAAAATATGAAAAAAAAAAAAGAATAGAAATATATACTAGATATTAATATTCTAGTAGAATACTCAAATATAGTAGAATAATAGAAAGAATATTCTATTGGAGATATAGAATATTTTCTATTATCTAGATAGATCTATTTTAAATTCTCTATATATCTATAGAAATTTTAGTATTCTATAGAAATTTTAGTATTTAGTAATAGAATTTTTTTTTTATTCTTTAATTCTATTATAATAAATAAAAATAATAGTATATACTAATAGTATTTCTATTAAAGAATAAAAAAAAAATTCTTATAATAATCTTAATTATTTAATAAGAATAATAAATAATATAATAATAATAAAAGACTTATTCAAAAAAAATGAAAATTTGAAATAAAAAATCGAGATTTAAAGATTCTCTAAAAATAGAAATCCATTTTTTTTATGATATCAAATGTTCGGAGAGAAATAGACCCCCCCCCTTTTTTATAAAAAGATATCGAATCAATCTTTGTACATTTCAATTAGAATTAGTAATTCGTCCGAAAATCCACGTGGTTGTTGTTAACAAAATAATCATCTGATCATATTCAATTATGTATTACAAATTACAAAAAAGGAGGATAAAGATAAAAAAATGCGAGATCTAAAAACATATCTCTCCGTGGCACCAGTTATAAGTACTCTATGGTTCGCGGTTTTGGCGGGTCTTTTGATAGAGATCAATCGTTTTTTTCCGGATGCATTGATATTCCCCTTTTTTTCATTCTAGTCTGTTATTTTATTGGCGCAGGAAGGGGTGAAGAAGATTCAAGATACAATCAAATATTGGGGATTACTCCCCCTTTTCTTTATTTCTTTTTTTTTTAGAATTCGAATAGAGAAAGTTCTAAAAGAGAAAGAATAAAAGTGGATTCGGACTCGGTTAAACTCGGAATCTGGTACAGGCTTCAATGGAATTGAATTATTCGTTCAATTCCATTTCCCTTCTTAATAGACTGCGACCATAAATGGAAATAGAATGGCTAAGGGGGGGGTATCCATCATACAAGAGACTGAAATAAAAGAAATAATGTACTACGATTCGCAAAAGAGTTTGAAATAATACAATTATTTCAATTTTACTGTCCTATATTAATTTATATAAAATCTTTCATAATTTGATTTCGAATTATCAACTTTGACTCTTTTTTTTCTCATTTATTTATTCTTCTTCGCTTCGAATCCTAAAATAAAAATAGAAGAGTTAAGGGAATAAAAAAAAGGAGGTTCATGGCCAAGGGTAAAGATATCCGAGTAAGGGTTATTTTGGAATGTACCTGTTGTGCTCAAAAGACTGTTAATAAGGAATCAACGGGTATTTCCAGATATATTACTCAAAAGAATCGACACAATACACCTAGTCGATTAGAACTTAGAAAATTCTGTCCTTGTTGTTGCAAACATACAATTCATGCAGAGATAAAAAAATAGAAAAACAGATCGCTTCTGTGTCACGCTTCGAAAGAATATGAAAAAAAGATATATATTCTCTTATATATATTATATATATTTTGATTTCTAATAGAAAAAAAAGATTAGATATATATCTAGAATTTAGATCTGTATAATTGAGATTCGATATATATATAACATATATGTTGTTATATAACATATATAAGTAAGAAAACCAATTTAATAAATCCTTATTTTGGTAAGAAATCAAATAGTATTCTCGGAATAGGAATAAACAAACCATGGATAAATCTAAGCGACTCTTTCTTAAACCCAAGCGATCTTTTCGTCGGCGTTTGCCCCCGATCCAATCGGGGGATCGAATTGATTATAAAAACATGAGTTTAATTAGTCGATTTATTAGTGAACAAGGAAAAATATTATCTAGACGGGTGAATAGATTGACCTTAAAACAACAACGATTAATTACCATTGCTATAAAACAAGCTCGTATTTTATCTTCGTTACCTTTTCTTAATAATGAAAAAAAAATTGAAAAAAGCACGTCAACCACTAGAACTCCTACTATCGGTCTTAAAAAAAAAACTAGAGTTATTTTATAAATGAATTCAATTTTGAATTGATGTTTTGTTGGAAAACTACGCCAATTAAATTAAGGTTCTTGTGTTATAACAAAAAAGAAAAGAAGAAGAATCAATCTTTTTTTATTGAACGCGGTTGTTCATTTTCATCGCTTTACCATATGAATCCATATTTTTTCATACAAATCCCTACTTGACTACCTTCCCGGAGTTCATTCTCCGGGGAATTTTTATTTGATAATCTCGTTGGCAATCATCAAAAGGCAATTCCCCTTAAATATAGCTATTTGTGCAACTATTTTACGATTAAGAAGCAATTTCTTCTTGTACAGATTATATAATAAATTACAATAACTATTGTACATTTTTTTTGGATTCTTACCAATTACTGCATTTATTCGATTGATCCACAAACTGCGAAAATCTCTTTTTTTCCTATCTCTATCTCGATGAGCCGAAACCAAAGCTTTTATTTTCTGTTGAGTACTAGTTCGAGTAAGTCTTGAATGAGCCCCACGAAAACTTGATGTAAATAAACGAATTTTTGTTCTACGTTTTTGAGCTATATATCCTCGTTTAATTCTGGTCATTTAGTAAATTAGACTTTGATGAATAACTATCAAATTCGTTTTCTTTCAGTTATTCTTTATTCCCTTCCTAGTCTATTAATAACAAAAATGGATTCTTCCAATGTATAAAGTAATAATTTCAATGGCTTTTGCTACTATAACCTTCCCAACCACGATTTTTTCTTTTGATTTTGAAGCATTTCACTTCGAAATAAGAGAGTGTATTGAGAAAAAAATAAAAAAAAAAAATAAAGTTCAATAGAAAAAGAAATGGTGGGTTCCATCGTTTTTATGATTACTTTGAAAACGGCGAGATCCTCTCTATACACCGGAGCTACTTCCTCAATTTAATCAATATTTTTGTTAACTTGTACAGTTTACACTCTATTGGCTCTACCCATGAAATATCTAGTTATAGGTCTTTCACAACGAAATCTAGCTATATAGTAACGGTATTTAAGTATGAAGATTAGCTGGGTAGCTGACCCTCTTAGTCCGTTCTTGCAAAAAGAAGGGCATAATTTTTCGGCTTTGAAATTCAACTATCAAATTTCTCCCGCTTAATGGGTAAACATTTGCTACCAATGGGAAAATCTTTCTCATCTTCAATTGCAAAGTGAGATGATTGGGTTTGCACCAATCGAAACCATAAATTTGATAGAAAATAGAAGAATATATATTTATTATTTTCGATTTATTATTCATTTAGATATTAAAACTATATATACATTTCCCATTATCGTTAAGATAGTGAATGAAGCTCTTCCATTCACTATCTTAACGATAATGGGAAAGTTTTTTTTTCCTTATTTTTAGTCTAAGATCTTAACGAGTCGCACATACACCCTAGTACAGGTTCCTCGACGCTGAGGACATCCCCGAAGAGCGGGAGATTTAGTGACATGTCGGATTGGCTGTCTTGTGTTTCTAATAAGTTGTTTCATAGTTGGCATAGTGAATTCTATACATAATGAGTTGGTTTAGATCAATCATAACCCAATGATTATGAATCAGTTATATTCTATTTCTAGATTAATTAATAGAAAATTGATATTTATTATTAATTAATCTAGAAATAGAAATATGATAATAAATCAGGTAAGAAGATAAGAAGACTAAATAAGAAAATATATCAAATCGTGTATTTGCGCGGAATCCTTGCTGCTAATTTTTTATTCAACCGCTACAAGATCAACAATTCCGTGAGCTTGGGCTTCTGCTGCTGACATAAAAACATCCCTTTCCATGTCTTCGGATACAAGCCATAAAGGTTTGCCTGTTCTTTGTACATAAACCCTTGTGAGAGTTTCGCGCAGCTTGAGTAGTTCTTCTGCTTCCAGGATAAATTCTCCCGTTTGTGCCTCATAAAAAGAACTTGCGGGTTGATGGATCATTACCCTGATGATATAACAAAATAATGGTTTCCTATCTCTCACCTTATCCATATCGTGCGAGAGAGATAAAAAAAAGACAGAATTGAACAACCGTACAGGCATCGGTTGCGTATTGCATACGGCTCTACTATGGAATTTCTTTCTACGTTCCATCGAAGAAATAGAAAATATACTCGGTCTATGAGACCCAGATCAGTATCAGTAAATGATCCAATAACCATCCTTCTTTTTTTGGAGTATTTCTAAAATACTATGATGGTTCCGTTGCTTTAGTATTTCGTCGGTTCTTCAGCAATCCCAAAGTGTCTTTTTTCTTTTTCAAAGAGTTATTATATATGTATATTCTTTTATAGTATATATATTGTTAAAAACAAAAATATTGTTAAAAGCTTCCCTTCCGGTGTAAAAACCGAAAACAAAAAAAAGTTTGTGACACTAAAATAGGCGCCCGATAGATCAGTAAATACGTCTTTTTTCATACTACTCTTTCGATACATAATTGAATGCTTTTGGGAATTTTATAAAAAAAAAATATCGAACTCGAAATGCCATGCTAGTTTTACTAAATATTCATATGGCGAAGGCATAGTCTTCTTTTTTTTTTATCAAATAAAAGACTCAGTGGCGCCAAGCGTGAGGGAATGCTAAACGTTTGGTAATTTCTCCTCCTGCCAAAAGAAAAGATCCCATTGAAGCGGCTAATCCCATGCATACTGTCTCTACATCGGGTTGTACAAATTGCATAGTATCATAAATAGCTATTCCGGGTATTACCCATCCGCCTGGAGAATTTATAAACAGATATAAATCTTTGTTATCATTCTCCATACTGAGATATACCATAAGGCCAATAAGTTGATTCGATATTTCACTATCAACCTCTTGTCCCAAAAAAAGGAGTCTTTCTCGATAAAGTCGGTTGATTAGGATAATATTTTATCCCTTTAGAACTGTACATGCATCTTTTGATGCATACGGTTCCCAAAAGATCGCAAAAAAATAAATAAATCAATGTGTAGATTTCAACCCTTTTCACTTTTCATTTTCCTAATGGACTTTTTAGAACTTCTAACGAAGGGAAAGGTCTTTTTCTCACATTATTACATTATTTAAAGAAAGACAACTTTTGATCCCTTATTCATAGAATAATTATTATTCATATTGAATTATTCATATATATATAATGTATTAAACGTATTGAACTAACTCCTCATTGATGTATTGTGTTTTCATCGAGATCGAATAAAAAAAATCGCAATGTAATTTTCTTGTTTCTGAATGGGCTTCTTCAATTCTTTTCTTGTAGGTTTCCATTCTACTCTGAGTAAAGATCTGCCCGATTTTGATTTGCACATATAGGACAAATATTCCAATACCATATCTTTTTGTTACGACCCCCCCCCCTTTTTTTATTTCTTTTTTTCTGTTTTATGGCACATATATGACATGCTAGAAGTAGTAATCGTAGATATATTACCAATCGGTTTTTTCAAAACAGAGCCTGGATGCTATATTTTATTGGTCCAGTCAAGCCAACCATAAATACTTTAAAATCTAGAATAGTAATCTGGCTACCCCCTCAAAAAGATCTAATTGCATTTCATTACACTTCACGCTCCAGATTTTTGATGATTCAATCAATCTTTTTCGGGGTGAAAGAGAGAATACCTCGATCGGGGGAGAAAACGGGGAAATCCCATATAACCCAATATATCGACCAAGTCGCACTATATGTCAACCCAAGATGCATCTTCCTCTCCAGGACTTCGAAAGGGAACTTTTGGAACACCAATAGGCATAAAATAAAGAACACAAATGAAGTGATATTTTTGACTTTGATGTGGAAACGTAAAAATGGGTTTATTGTGTAAAAAATTATTTCTCTTTATCATATTTTATCATTTATAAATGATAAAAAAAGGGTAGTTCTTACAAACAGGTTCTTTGAATGATCAAAACAATGTCTACATTTACAGATAGAAACACTTATTTGAAAAGGGGTAGAGACCCCCCCCCTCCCCATCACCAACACCACCATTGCGTATTTTTATTTATCGGGTATAGAATAAAAT